ACCCAATCAAATAGAAAGCCCCAAGGGGACCATATTCTAGGAGCCCAAACTATGAAATTGGAGAACACCTTCTGCGGGTTGACTTTTTCCCCCGCTACAAACACCTCCTCCGATTCATAGATAAATTTCTGATCAATCATAGATTGAAATCCATTTTGTATCATATCTGAGGGATTCCTTGGTTCGGGCCGAAGAAGCAATGGCACTCGATCCTTATCAAACTGACTGCAATCTTTTTCTGTCCGTGAGCATCCCTCTAGATCTGTCCGTGAGAATCCCTCTAGAATGCCTTCTATTTCTAATAGGCCATGAACTAGATCAAAATCATTCTCAACGAGTCTACCATAAGCGATCCTATTGTTTTCCTCTGGTTCGGGTGGAGACCAAAGATCTTGAGCGACCGATCCGGCAGAACAATTCAAAAGATAAAGAAGTATCGTTAATTTCTTCGTGCTCATTCCAAGTTCGACGTACGAGCTGTACAAATAAAAATCCCCTTCGTTACAGAATGTCTTCTGCAAATAGATAGATATCGGATCTATGGGGCAATTATTTAGAAGTAAATTTTGTGCGACAGCCCTTCCTATCTGATAGAAAAGGAGCCGAGAATTCTGAACCGGTATTACATGGGCTCGCAAATCCCAAGTTTGTCTATGACGAGCGAATCTAATTGTATTTTCGTCTATAATTGATTTCCCATGTGAAATACTAATCGATAGGGCCTCATTGGTAAGTGCTATAAGATCTTGTGCATTGGAACCCATGGTTATGGCCGCGAATCCATTAGCCTGGAACGCTTTTTTTTCCAAGCGAAATCCCCTAGTATATGAAAGAGTGAAAAAGTGCTTTCGTTGTTGTGGAATAAGAGGCCTTCGTACCTTAATGCACGTATCTAATCTATGCGGAGCTATTAGAGAGGGATCCACGAATTGGGGAAAATGGGTCGAAGCAATAACAAGACTATTTCCAGTGGAAGATCTTTCACAATCCCAGGAGAGAAGGTTCACTAATAGCTCGAGGGAGAAGGAACCCGAATCCCTAAAATGCAGCTCATGAATGTTTGGAATCCATATTATGCAAGGAGAGATTGCTTTTGTTAATTCGATTTGAAGGCTGATATAAAATTGGGCTACGCGCCACACCGTGTCCATCTCCTCAGTTAGCGCATCCATCCTAGTTAGCTGTTCCAGCTCCATATTAATCTTATCGTCATGAGCATCTCTCTCCTCAAAACTATAGATACTAGGATCAAAATCAAGATCCATATCGTCAAAAACATGAATATCTTGATTAATAGCCTCAATAGGGTCACGAGCATCAATAAAAATCTCGATCTCATCATCACTGGCATCACTGTCATCATCATCATCAGCAAAACGAAAAACTGTATCCCGGAACTTGTCCAGAAATATCGTAATGAAAGGAAGATAGGAGTTTTTCGTTAGGTATTTGACCAAATAGGATCGTCCAATTCCTATAGAACCTATCACTAAAATACCCCGAGAGGGGGTTACAGCTAAGCGGAGCGAAAAGGGTTGTAGATCAGATGGGACATGAACACTATTAGCCCCAGACGGGGTTTGTGCATAAGTGATTGTCTGATAATGAGCAAGGAATAGCCGTCTTTCTGCTAAAGAGGATGTATCGAACTCATAATTTAGTAGATCCTTGTTATGAAGGTCAATTAAGTTTCCTAAGTAAATTTCTCCCGGTTGTTCCATCATTGGAGAATCAAAGTCATTCTTTGAGAAATGATCACTCTGAGTCAGACTCCATAAAATTCGATCAATCCTTTTTTCTGGCGTTAAGGTGGAGAACTGAATCAAGACTTCTCTTTCTTCATCCTCAACCCAATCACTGTTTGCGGCCCAGTCTTCTATCGTTTCATCAATCCAATACCCGCTCCTTTTTCTTAGCACTGAATAGATCTCTTTACTTGTATGACTTAGATATCTCGTATTTATCGAAAAAGCGAGTGGATCGAAGGGCATACTTATGAGATCGATGATCTCGACGAGCTTTTTCTTCCAATTTTTCTTCTTATTAAAGCGTATTCCATCAGCATTACGCAAGAACATCTTTTGCAGAGCACCTAGAAAGAGATTAGTTAACCTGAACAACCCGAAAGAATTCGATTCAGATAGAGGATACCTATCCAGAAGTTTTCCCACCTCAATCTCAAGCATAGATGATTCCATTATCAAAGATTTGACCGTTTTGAACTCTGTCTGTAACTCACTAGCGATCGAGAAAACAACGTAAAGATGTACCACAACGAGACTTCCAGCCACAAGAAGAAGGAAAAAGATTGCAGAGAGGAACTCCCGAAGATTTTCCGATCTCAGCTGTGTCGATCTCAATGGTGGCTTATTTTTTGGAGGAATCAGGCCATGGGACAGAACAAACTTATGCCAACACTTCCTCTGAATCGTACTTATCTTCCTCTGAATCTTACTTATCTTCCTTATCAGAGTATATTGCCTCTTCCATTTTGTCTTAC